AAGCCAAAGTAGCTCCTAATAGTACTGTTATTACACCTATTAAGGAAATAAGATTCATTATGTAAGGTATGACTATGAAAAGAGGAAGAAGCCGAGCTATAAGAAAAATTCCTGCTGCTACCATAGTAGCAGCATGTATAAGAGCCGAAATGGGAGTGGGTCCTTCCATAGCATCAGGTAACCATATGTGAAGGGGAAATTGTGCGGATTTAGCAACTGCGCCGAGGAATAAAAAAGAAGCACAAAGAATAACAAATAAAGAATCTACTCTATTATTATGAATTAAATTAGTAACTATTTCGAACAAATCCCGAAATTCTAAACTACCCGTTATCCAATAAAATCCTAAAATTCCTAATAATAAACCAAAATCCCCTATACGATTGGTTACAAAAGCTTTTTGGCAAGCACTTGCTGCAATTGGTCGTGTGAACCAAAAACCTATTAATAAATAGGAACACATTCCTACAAGTTCCCAAAAAATATAAATTTGTATCAAATTAGAACTAGTAACTAATCCCAACATAGAAGTATTGAAAAAGCTCATATAAGCAAAAAATCTCAAATATCCTTGATCATGAGACATATAATTATCACTATAAATAAGAACCATGATTCCAACAGTAGTAATTAATATTGACATAATAGAAGTAAGCGGATCAATCAAGTGTCCGAACTCTAAAGAAAAATCATTATTGACAGTCCAAGACCATAGATATTGATAGATAAAATTTCCGTTTATTTGCTGAATAGAAAGATTAACAGAAAACACCATAGCTATAGTTAGCATCAAAATACTCGGAAAAGCCCACATACGTCGAATATTTTTTGTTGCTGCAGGAATAAGCAGAAGTCCAAATCCTATTAACATAGTAACAGGAAATGGAAGAAAAGGTATTATCCATGCATATTTATATGTATGTTCCATAAAAAAACACAAATTTTCGTTTTTTTCTTATAATTGTTTCCGATTCGCCAATTTTTATTGTTTTCTTTCTTCAAGAAAAAAAAAAGATATGAAACCTTAAATATTCTTATTTTACATTTTTCGTACTTTTTTCAGATATTTAAAAAATTTGAAAAAGTTCTAATTTGTTGCTTAAATGCTTTGCCCAAATAGCTCGATATAGAAGAATTTTTTAGTTATTCATTTTTTAACTAGAAAAATATTTTTATAAAAAAAAATGAGAATATGATATTTTAAAAAATTTTGTCACTAGAATAGAATTCTATTCTAGTATATGTAACCATATCATATAGTAAGCAAAGTAAAAGTAAGAAAAGTAAGCAAAAATAACTATACCAATATCAGTAGAATATGGATATGGATATAGTATGCATCAATAAATCAACTAATTCTTATAGTAAAATTTTTTTTGTAATAATTACCTAATTTATATTTTTTGTGGAATTGATTGATTGGATTGAAATCCAATAAGATAAGAAAACAGAAATCTTATAAAACTCCTTACTTCTTATATTCTAGAACTGCTTAAAATGAAAGTCCCTTTTCTTAGCTAACGGATGTCTTGTTTAACATATTAACTACTAGAAAATTCCTTTTAAAATTTTACTTTCTTTTCTTCTATTTTTTCCTAGTTTATTATATATGTAACACACATTTATATATATAAACAATATATTTGTTTTATAAAAAAAAAAAAAAGATTATCGACGGAATTAAATATAATATAAAAAATGACTAAGACTAAAAAAAAACAATCCATATTGAGCAATACATGTCTTTCACATACAACAATAAAAAGGAATATTTTTTATGGCAGTTCCAAAAAAACGTACCTCTATATCAAAAAAACGTATTCGTAGAAATATTTGGAAGAAAAAGGGAAATTTAGTTGCAATAAAAGCCTTTTCTTTAGCAAAGTCCGTTTCTACGGGAATTCAAAAAGTTTTTTTGTGCGGCAAACAAATAATAAAATCTTGGGAATAATTATTCCGTGATTTAAAGAACTTTTCTGTATTTAGAATATGAAAAATTTGCATTAACTTATGTATTGACCTCCTCAAGATTAGTTAGAACTAGCTGCTATTTTATGTCGAATACTAACTTATCTGTCTACTAGTTTGGTTCTAAGTATTATTTTATTTCTTTTCCCAGTAGAGAAATATTTTTTTCCATTAGGAAAAGAAATAAAATGCAATTATGATGAATATTAAAACTGTGTTTGTTTTATTATATGTATATCTCAAGATCAAATTAAATTGGTTTTGTTTTCTAAATATTATCCTATATTTAAATTATGTACATAACAAACAACAAAGAGTATATATATATTATATAATTAATTAATTATATATATATTTTCTATATAATTAGAATAATGAATAAAATTATACTAAGTAAAAGTAGAAAAACAAGATTTTTAGAAAAAGAGTCTTTTAATTTCTAATTTAATTTATTAAATTTAGTAATTACATTTTGATATGTATAAAATCCTTATTTAATTTATATTTATTTTTGATAAAAAAAAATATCGTTCTAAGTTTTCTAAGTGTTATTAAAAATTCAAAGAATACTTTAGTTTTATTAAAAGAGTTGAAAGGAACCCTTATTCATCTATTCTAATGTTTCCTAAAGTATAACTATATCGGATTCCAGAATCTACATCTAGACGATTCAACATGAATTGACTATTATTATTTCAAGTAAGCCGCTATGGTGAAATTGGTAGACACGCTGCTCTTAGGAAGCAGTGCGTCCGAGTGGCGGCATACTCTAAAAGAGATAGAATAGATCTTATCTTATAATGTATTTAATTCCCGATTTCAATTCTGTAATGAGACCCTTTTTATGTATGATATTTGCTACTTTAGAACATATATTAACTCATCTCTCTTTTTCGATCGTTTCAATTGTGATTGCGATTCATTTGATGAATCTATTAGTTCACGAAATCGTCGGATTACGCCATTCGTCGGAGGGAATGTTAGCTACTTTTTTCTCTCTAACAGGATTATTAGTTATTCGTTGGATTTCTTCGAGACATTTTCCATTAAGTAATTTATACGAGTCATTGATCTTCCTTTCATGGAGTTTTTCCATTATTCATATGGTTTCCAAGCTATGGAATCATAAAAATGATTTAAGCACAATAACCGCGCCAAGTGCTATTTTTACTCAAGGTTTCGCTACATCTGGTCTTTCAAGTAAAATGCATCAATCAGTAATATTAGTACCTGCTCTACAATCTCAGTGGTTAATGATGCATGTAAGTATGATGTTATTGAGCTATGCGGCTCTTTTATGTGGTTCATTATTATCAGTCGCTTTTTTAGTCATTACATTTCGAAAAAACATCGATATTTTTTTTAGAAGCAAAAATTTATTAATTAAGTCATTTTTCTTTGGGAAGATCGAATACTTGAACGAAAAAAGAAGTGCTTTTAACAACACTTCTTTTCTTTCATTTCCAAATTCTTATAAATATCAATTAATTCAGCGTTTGGATTATTGGAGTTATCGTGTTATTAGTTTAGGGTTTACCTTTTTAACCATAGGTATTCTTTCTGGAGCGGTATGGGCTAACGAAGCATGGGGGTCTTATTGGAATTGGGACCCCAAGGAAACTTGGGCATTTATTACTTGGACCATATTCGCGATTTATTCACATACTAGAACAAATAAAAGTTTGCACGGTACGAATTCGGCACTTGTAGCTTCTATAGGATTTCTTATAATTTGGATATGCTATTTTGGGATCAATCTATTAGGAATAGGTCTACATAGTTATGGTTCATTCACATAAAATCTAATGGAATTTCTTCAATTCCATGCGGAATAAGTAAGACGTATATAACGAAAATTTGTGCGAGTTTTTAAGAACTGTTTGAATTAAGATTCAAACGGTTCTCAAAAACTTGGGATACATCTTTCTAATTCACTTTTTTTTTTTTCGTTGTACAGTGAATAGTTTTAAAAATCTTAAAATTGAAAATTATAAGACTTTCTATCTCATTAAGAAAAAAAAATTATCTATGAAAATAATTAGATAGGATAGCTTGTATCTTGTCAACTGATAAAGAAAGAACGAAATCAGGATAAATACCAATTCCTATTACGGGTAAAAAGATACAGATCGAAACAAATAGTTCTCGTGGTCCAGAATCCACGAAATTTGAGTTTGGAACATTGAAAAAATTGTATCCATAGAACATCTGACGTAACATAGATAACAAATAAATAGGAGTTAATATCATTCCAATTGCCATTACAAGGGTAATTAATATTTTTGGCATTAAAAGATATTTTGGACTGGTAATTAGTCCAAAAAATACTACTAATTCCGCAACAAAACCACTCATTCCCGGCAATGCAAGAGAAGCCATCGAGAAACTACTAAACATGGTAAATATTTTTGGCATTGGAACGGATATCCCCCCCATTTCGTCGAGATAAACAAGACGTATTCTATCACAACTCATTCCTACCAAGAAAAAAAGTGCAGCACCAATAAATCCATGAGAGAGTATTTGTAAAACGGCTCCGTTGAGTCCCATGTCGGTTATAGAACCAATTCCTATAATTGTGAAACCCATGTGCGATACAGAAGAATAGGCTATTCTTTTTTTTTGATTGCGTTGACCAAGGGAGGTTGAAGCTGCGTAAATTATTTGGATTGCCCCTACTATCATCAACCAGGGAGAAAATATAGAGTGAGCATGTGGTAATAATTCCATATTGATACGAATCAATCCATATGCTCCCATTTTTAATAAGATTCCCGCTAGAAGCATACATGTACTGTAATGTGCTTCTCCATGGGTATCTGGTAGCCATGTATGTAGGGGTATAATCGGTGATTTGACAGCATAAGCAATAAGGAAGCCCAAATAGAATATTATTTCTAATGTCACAGGATATGACTGATTAGCTAATCTGTCAAAATCCAATGTCGGTTCATTGGAACCATATAAACCCATACTTAGAACTCCTATTAAGAGAAAAATGGAACCCCCCGCAGTGTACAAAATAAACTTTGTAGCCGAGTACAAACGTTTCTTTCCCCCCCACATGGATAAAAGTAAGTAAACAGGAATTAATTCTAACTCCCACATGATAAAAAAAAGTAAAAGATCTCTAGAAGAAAATAATCCTATTTGACCACTGTACATTGCTAACATCAGGAAATAGAACAATCGAGAATTTCGAGTAACAGGCCAAGCTGCTAAAGTAGCTAAAGTAGTGATAAATCCTGTTAGTAAAATGGGTCCTATAGAAAGTCCGTCGATTCCCAGTCTCCAGTGAAAATTGAAAACATTTATCCATTTAGCATCCTCTTCTAATTGAATTAATGGATCGTCCAATTGGAAATGATAACAGAACACATAGGTTGTTATAAGGAGTTCTAATAAACAAATACATATAGTATACCACCTAAATACCTTATTCCCCCTATGAGGTAGAAAAAAAATTGAGGAACCCGCGAATATTGGCAAAACTACAAGTATTGTTAACCAAGGGAAATAACTCATGATAAAGACAAGATACGTTTTGACCAAAAAGCCCGTGCTCAAAAGAATATATTTTCTTAAGTACGGGCTTTTTTCGGTAAAAAGGAATCAAATGATTCAAGTGGAATTTATTATAACGTATCAATAAGATAGACCCATGCTGCGAGTTGTTTCATGCCATAAATAAACACGGACACTCAAAAAATCTGTTGGACAGGCGGATTCACATCTTTTACAACCTACACAGTCTTCGGTTCTTGGCGCGGAAGCAATTTGCTTAGCTTTACATCCGTCCCAAGGTATCATTTCCAATACATCCGTGGGGCAGGCTCGTACACATTGAGTGCACCCTATACATGTATCATAAATTTTTACTGAATGTGACATTGGGTCTATAAATTCCAGTTTTGAATATAAAAAATTTTCGATCTGGTAAAGTAAAAACGAATTCTAAATTAGAAAATTAGAAATTTTTTATATATTTATATTTTCTTTATGTATAGAAACCAGATGAATCAATGATTTATCAAAAAAAATATTAAGAATCAAAATTTTTATAAATCTGTTCATGAGAAGGGACCAAGATACTTTGATTTATCTTTCAACAACTATGATCATATGAGTCACATAAATCACACGTGCGACTTCACGTTGGCTAAGAGATCGTCAATATTTCAATATATTATAGTAATATATTGAAATATTACTATACATAGTAGTATTATTTGTAAATAAAAAAAATATATAAAAAATACTGAAATGATATTTTATAGAAAATTTTTTCTATAATTTCTATATATATTATATATTTATATGTATATATATTATAGTTATGGCTAATTCTTCAACAAACTCGATTGATTAATACGAGTTGATTTTCTGTTACGATAGATCGACGAAACAATAGCTAGCCCAATAGCAGCTTCCGCTGCTGCAATGGCTATAATAAAGATTGAGAAAATCTCTCCTTTTAATTGGCGAAATATATCAGAAAATAGTACGAGATTAATATTAACCGAATTAAGTATAAGTTCAAGACACATAAGTGCTCTAACCATGTTTCGACTTGTGATCAATCCATAGATACCGATCGAAAATAAATAGACACTCAAAAAAAGTACATGTTCGAACATCATTGACTAACTCCTGATCACCCTAGATTCGTTTCAATATGAACAAAAATTCAACCAAGTTGATTGACTAGAATCGAGCAATTACAGAAAAAAGGGAATATTGACAGTAGATTAAACTAAAAATTTTATAAATTCTAACGAAACTCTTTATTATTGACGAGCCATAGTAATTGCGCCTATCAAAGAAACTAAAAGAATTATAGAAATGAGTTCAAACGGAAGATAAAAATCGGTTGATAAATGAATTCCAATTTGTTGAACGTTGCTTATAAAGTCTTGTTCTATAATCTGATTTGATCTTGTAGTCCAAATAATTCCGTACCATGACGTATCTGCGATAGTAGTAATTAGTGAAAAAAGAATACTTATACAAACCAGTGAAGTGACTCCATCTCCGATAGTCCAAAAATAGGAGTCGTTGGAATATTCTGAACCATTCACGAACATAACAACAAATATGATTAAGACATTTATGGCTCCCACATAAATAAGAAGTTGGGCGGCAGCTACAAAATAGGAGTTTGATGAAATATAGAATAAAGATATACAAACAAGAACCGATCCTAACGAAAAGGCGGAATAAATTGGATTAGTAAACAATACTACTCCTAGACCTCCTAATATAAGAAATGATCCCAGAAATACTACAAGTATATCATGTATTGGTCCAGGTAAATCCATTATTATAAGAGAAAAATAAGTCAAAATATTTCATGACCTTACTAAATAGTCCAGGAAAGAGGGGGGTGTTCCCCTTATTTTTTTCTTATATATGTTGAGTTTCTAATGGAATTAAATCTTAATATGGATGGATTACTGTGGATATAGATAAAGTTATTAAAATTATCGACTAATCTTTTTTTTTTCTTTTAGAAAGAAAGATTGTCATTTTTTAATATTTTAAAATCATTAAGAAAACACATATTCACAGTTAAATCAAAGAGTGATTCTCAACAATTAATGGTTAATAAGATAAGTTTATTAGTTTCTGACAAAAAAAGGCGACTTGTTTCCCTTTATCTTTATATAAAAAAAAAATTAGTAATCCGTAATCGTTCTTGAATCCAGGGGTTTATCTTTATCCATTTTGATTTGACTGGAATTCATAACTGTTTGAATTGTGTAATCTCCAATTACTGACATTGCTAATGCAATTTGATTATAATTTAATTCGTGACGATCATAAGTTGAAAGTTCATATTCTTCGGTCATCGATAAACAGTTTGTTGGACAATACTCGACACAATTACCACAAAATATACAGACTCCAAAATCAATACTATAATTAAGTAATTGTTTCTTTTTAATCTCTCTTTTAAACCTCCAATCAACAACGGGTAGATCTATGGGACATACACGAACACATACCTCACAAGCAATACATTTATCGAATTCAAAGTGAATTCGACCGCGGAAACGTTCTGATGTGATCGATTTTTCATAAGGATATTGAATAGTTACAGGTAAACGATTTGTATGGGATAGGGTAATTATGAAACTTTGACCAATGTACCTTGCAGCTCGTATTGTTTGTTGACCATAATTTATGAACCCGGTCACCATAGGGAACATATTGTGGATCTCCGTGAATAATTTGATGTTTCTTTCTCTTGTTTAAGATCAGTTATGAATGGAGAATATCGTTATTTTATTCTATTCTTTATAGGTAAATAAGTTGGGAAGAAGTTGTCAATAATAGATTACCCAGAGAAATAGGTAAAAGAAATTTCCATCCAAAATTTAAAAGTTGGTCCATTCTCAGCCTAGGTAAAGTCCATCTTGCTGTGATAGGAACGAACAAAAACAAATAAGCTTTAGCTAATGTAATAAATATACCAATTGTTATTCCAAAAACTCCTGTCATTTTATTTATTCCTAAAGGCTCAGGAATAGATATATACGGAATAGAAAAATTCCACCCGCCTAAGTAAAGAACTGTTATAAATAATGAAGAAACTAACAAATTTAGGTAAGAAGCAAGGTAAAATAGAGCGTATTTAATACCCGAATATTCTGTTTGATAACCTGCTACTAATTCCTCCTCTGCTTCTGGTAAATCAAAAGGTAATCTCTCACATTCTGCTAGAGAAGAAATTAGAAAAACAACAAACCCTATAGGCTGACGCCACAGATTCCACCCCCCAAAACCATATTTTGACTGTGCCTCAACTATATCAACTGTACTTGAACTGTTAGATAATCATAGTCGATAATAACATTACTGTTCGTATCGCTATTTCAAAACCGTACATGAGACCTCAGCTTCATACGGCTCCTCTATGGTCACAAATAAATGTAAGTACTTGTTCGGTATTATTGTAATTTTTAGATTCTAATTCTAAATAGAATAACACCGGGGAGTCCAAAATTAGACCAACGAAATTCTGTCTGCTAGAATAAAAAAAGCGCTTCTGAATTGATCTTTTCCATTTAAATTAAAATTTATCTTTATTTGGTAATAACTTAATCCTTAAATAAAATACTTGTTATATCAATAAATTAGGTTTTATCAATAACTCTAAAGAAAGAATTAGTTAGAAAGAATTGATCATTAATTCCAAATTTATGATTAAGAATTCTGTGTATAGATATGAATATGAATGGGGAAAAGAAATAAGAAATAAATATCCTGTATTGTATTTTTTTGTTTCAATATTTTGCATTCTATTTCTTTTACTCCTGTCCTATTCTTCTTTCTCAGAGGAGAGGAGGTATTCTGAAAAAAAAAAAGATTAATTCGTTTTTTATAGTCATTTTTTTAATCGGTGAATAGGAGCATACTCGAGATCGGAATCGTGGAGAAGTACTACTTGGTCATTTCTACCAACTTAAAATCCTCATTATGATTCGTTTTATCCAAAGTTTTATGCAAAAATACCCTTTTTTATATCTTACATTATCTCCATTACTAATCTTTTGTGTACCTTGGTGTTCCTAACTGTCCACTGATTTTTGATTGATCCCCGGTATGGTAATAAATACAACACAGTAGTAGAAACCCCATACAGTTGATCTTTTATACCCGCTTCAAGATATGATAATTGGTCAAAGAATCTTAATCTTGGGGTAAACAGTTTATACTGCTTATGTTTATATTCTCGTACATAGGGAATGAGATTTAATCCTCTTACTGCAAATTTATAAGCAGTTTGCTTTTACTCATCTAACTATCTAGCTTAATTCATCAACCCTAAATGATAAATAAAAAAAGAAAATATCCATTGAATATATTCAATTTCTTTATTCTATTTCTAGAAAATTTCTAGAAAAGAGGGAAAATAATAATGTTCTGTCGAATCACACGTAGAGATATTGATAACACACATAGAGTTAATGGTATTTCATAACTGATAGATTGAGCAGCAGCCCGTAGACCACCTGAAAAAGAATATTTATTATTCGACCCATACCCTGACATAAGAAGTCCAATAGGGGCAATACTTGAAATGGAGATCCATAAAAAAACGCCTATACTGAGATCGGCCAAAACAAGGCGATATCCAAAAGGAATTACTAAATAACTTAGTAGAACAGATATGACTGCTATAGACGGTCCCGCACTGAACAAACGAATATCTCCTCTAGATGGAAGGATATCTTCTTTAAAAAGTAATTTGGTTCCATCTGCTATAGCTTGAAGAATTCCCAATGGACCGGCATATTCAGGCCCAATGCGTTGTTGTATTGCTGCAGATATTTCTCTTTCTAACCACACAATTACTAGTACCCCTATTGTTATTCCCAATATAAGGGCGAAAATAGGAACAAAGATCCATATGAGTCCATAGACTTCTTTTAAAGATTCCGATCTAGAAAAAGAATTGATAGCTTGTACTTCCACTTCTGTCATATCAATTATCATTTCAACGATCAACTTCTCCCATAATGATATCTATACTACCTAATATTGTCATGATATCTGCCAATTTCATTCTTTTAACTAGTTGAGGGAGAATTTGCAAATTGATAAAACCGGGTGGACGAATTTTCCATCTCCAAGGGAAAACACTACTATCTCCTATCAAAAAAATTCCTAATTCTCCTTTTGGGGCTTCTACTCTCACATAAAGTTCTTGCTTCGACAATTCAAAATTGGGTGAAAGTTTTTTAGTAATAAATCTATATTCAAAATTATGCCATTCGGAATTTTTTGCTTTATCAAAACGTCGGACTTCTAAATTCTCATAAGGTCCTCCAGGAATTCCTTCTAGAGCCTGTTGAATAATTTTTATAGATTCCTGCATTTCACCGATTCGCACTAAATAACGAGCTAGTGAATCTCCTTCTTTTTGCCATTGGACTTCCCAATCAAATTTATTGTAACATTCATAACTATCAACTTTACGAAGATCCCATTGGATTCCAGAAGCTCGTAACATTGGTCCTGATAAACCCCAATTTATTGCCTCCTCTCCACCAATAATGCCCACTCCTTCAACGCGTTTCAAAAAAATAGGATTCCGCGTAATAAGTTTTTGATATTCAACAATTCCTGTTAAAGAATAATCGCAAAAATCTAAACATTTCTCTATCCAGCCATAAGGTAGATCGGCAGCAACTCCCCCAATACGGAAATAATTATGCATCATTCGCATACCTGTAGCGGCTTCGAATAGATCATATAACAATTCCCTTTCTCTGAAAATATAGAAAAAGGGAGTCTGTGCACCGATATCTGCCATAAAAGGCCCAAGCCATAATAAATGAGAAGCTATACGACTCAGTTCTAGCATAATTATTCTGATGTAACTAGCTCTTTTAGGTACTTGAACGCTTTCTAATCGTTCTGGTGCATTTACTGTTATTGCTTCTGTGAACATAGTGGCTAAATAATCCCACCGTGTTACATAAGGCAAATATTGTATAATTGTTCGATTTTCCGCTATTTTTTCCATCCCTCTATGTAAATAACCCAATATAGGTTCACAATCAATAACATCTTCACCATCGAGAGTAACAATTAGTCGAAGAACACCATGCATTGATGGGTGGTGAGGACCCATATTAACTATCATGAGATCCTTTCTTGTAGCTGGTACAGTCATAACTTTTTTTCCTTAATTCAATTCATTATTCCATGAATTTAGCAAAATGAAGTTTATCAAAATGAAAAATCTAATAACTAAAGAAAAAATTCAAACCAATCTTAAACTTCAAATTAACGAGTTTTTGACTCCCGAATACCCAATTGGTTAATCAATTTCTTATAACGTACTCGATTTTTCTTTGACAAATAATCCAACAGCCGTTGACGTTTTCCCAGAATTTTTCGTAGACCCCTTTGCGATAAAAAATCTTTTTTATGTAATTTTAAATGTGAAGTAAGTCTCTGTATCTTATCAGTGAAACTAAATACTTGAAATTCAACAGATCCACAGTTTTTTTCTTTTTCTTGTCGAATAGCCGAGATTAATGCATTTTTGACCATAAAAACAATTTTTTCTATTTTTTTCTTTTACGCGGATTTTACCGATCAGGAAAAATAAAAATTTTTATTATACTTGTTATTTCCAGTTATTCGAATCTAGTAAAAAAAAAAATTTTCTTCATTCTTCATATATAAAGAAACGAATTTTTTCTATCCAAATCAAATTGAAAATTTGATTTGGATAGAAAGGAACGATCCATTTTTTTTATTCAAGATTTTTCTATTCAGGAAAGAGAATGTTTTTTTCGATAAAAAAAATAGATATAAGATATATAGGAAATATACTATGTTATATTTATATTTATTATATACTATTAATATAATATTATTAAGAACTGAATCGTGGATACATATATATTCTTGATATACTGAAATTACTGCCATTATTGGTATCAAACCAATAACGATTCATACAAGCTAAATCTTCTAATCGATAATTGGGCCAAAGAAAAAAGCAATTTAATGAATTTATCTGTATCTGTATTAAGGTGTTTTTCCTACAAAAACTGTCCACAGTTGCATATGTTGTTTTGATTACAAAATATTGGATTTCTACGTATAATATTCCAATTTTTAGAATTAAAACAAATGAAAATTCGCAATTCTCTACGACGTCTGGGGGATAGAATATTTTCAGGAACAAGGAAATCATAATAATTTTTGTTTTTAGTGACAAGTGTATTGCTGTGTTGTTCAACATATTCATGAATTTTTTTTTTATCAACATATTGTAATATGTATTTTCCATCAGTTCGGCGTTTATTCTTATCAACCAATGAAATACGTATGGTTTGATATAGAATATATTTTCCATCCCTTTGCATAGATAGGCGAATTGGTTCGATAAGAAATATGCCTCTTTGTACCAATTCTTTAAAAGTTCGATCTTTATGAATAACATTACATCTAGATGCTCTCCTTTTTGAATTGAGGATATAGCTATTTCCTTTGGATCTATCAGTTTAAGTAGAAGACAATATACCTTTATATTATTGATCATTCTTTGATTCAAGAGATCATCCCATCTTAATTGAAAAAGAAAATATTTTTGCAAGAATAAATTGAGTTCTGCTTCTTTCTTGCTCTTAGATTGTTTTTTTTTTCTATCTTTTTTAATGTCTGCTCCTGTATAATCTGGTTCAACATCTTTTTCATCTTGTTTTCGTAAATCTGATACAAGATTTCTTTGACCTTGTTGTTCATTTTTTTTTTTTTTTACATTGATCTTTTTACTTTTACTAATATTTTCATAGAAATGAAAATTTAAAATAAGTAATTTGGTAGGTATGATCCACGGTTTAACATTGCTCTTTTTATACGCATTAAAAAGTAGTACTAATTCTGGGAAAAACCAAGGTTCTAGATTTGATATGGTACGATATAATATTTCTTGATTCATTCCCATCCAATCAAAACTGGCCCGGGTCTCAATATCAATATTATTGATAATACAGAAATGGGGGATTTTATAATCAAAAAATTGTCTATCCATATTTTTGTTCGTATCAATGAGAAATCTTTTTTCTAGATAATTTTTAATAACTATCCTTATCAATCCATAAAATGGTTCGGGTTTCAGTGTATATGAAATTTTGTTGTTCTCTACTTCTTGTAATTTTAACGTTGACCCATAAATATATGAGTTCTTATTATCCTCAAAATTTATATATTTATATGATAAAAGATCATATCCGTAATGTTTTTTCAATTGGTCTTTTTCTTTTTTATATAAATCCGATTTCGTTGCGTCTTTCTTTTGAATTATACGATATTGGTTGGCCCTATTTTGCCATTTTTTCGGTACTAAATAAGACCATTTAGTCCGAGATAAATTGTATTGAGAATGACCCCTTAACCACATTTTCCATTTATTCATTCTATACTTATGCATTTTATTATGCTTTGGTTTGGACCCAAATATTCCTCGTGTTGTACAATAATTCTTTATTATATCCGCAAGAAAAGTATGGGTGTTATGATATTGAAGTACAGATTTTAAAGGATATTTGTTAAGTAATTGATTTTGCGAGAATTTGTAAAATACATATGCTTGAGACAAAGAAGAGAAGTAATATTTATTGGGATTTTTATTGCTAATACTAAAATGAGTATTATAAAATATATTATAAAACAACTTTTTTATAGTCGAAATAAAGTGCATTGTATTTTGATTTGTCTTTTCAATTCCTTCTTGATTTGTTTTATCATTATAAATGGATTTAGTTACAATTTTGTTTGTTGATTTAAAGAAAAGTTGTGTATTGATTTTTGGAATCTTAATGATACATAGTAATATATTCATGTATATTTTTTCAATGAAAGATTTTATAAAATAATGCGATTTACGTATTAATCGGATATTTTTTCTTTTAAATATTTGCCAAATATCCTTCTGTAATTCCGATCTTTTATCATCATAAGTTAGAACCATTTTTTTCTTGTCTTTTGTGATTCCTTCTATTTGACTCTTAATTGTGATTGTCTTATTAGCAAGATCTTTCATTTTTGTTTCGATGAGTGAATAATTTGCATTTACACAATTTAGGGATTGAATTGCAATGGTCGATTCGTGAAGAATCTTATTATTTATATTAGAATCTCTTCCATTTTCATTTGGTTCATATACTTTAACCCTACTCGATTTTAATTTGAATATGGGTTTTACTTTTTCAAGTTCTTTCATTATTAGGTCTATAAATAGAATTATTTTGATGACCCATCTTTTTTTTTTTTTTGAAACTTTTAGAACCCCATTTCCTCTTTCTTTGAAAACTCTTATAACTTGTAAAATTTGATTTTTAGCTTTTATCGCTTTTTTTTTGACCTTAAAAATGGGTTCAAAGAAAGAAGGTCGTTTTAGGGGAGAACCAAAAGGTAGCTCTGTTTCTCTTCCCCAAACTGTTAAAAAACAAAAATTATCTTTTTTCTCTTTTTTTCGCCTTCGCTGATCTCCATGATTAAATCGTACCTTAGATCTTTGCCAAGGTTTCAGACAAAAAGGAAATAGAATCTTTATTTGAATACCATCTCTTAACCAATTTTTTGGAAATTCTGTTTCTGATAATTGAACACCATTATAAGTACATTTAACATGAATTTCTCCATTCCATTCCTCGTACCATTCGGGGAATAATAATATACGACTAATATTTTTAGCTATTATCAATACGGGTAATATAACATATTTTCTAAGAAAAGATTGGGTTCCTCTTATTGCTTGAATAAATATATAGCTCTTCCAAACCTCTGATATTGCTATTTGTTCATTTTCCTCTTTTTTCTCTTCCTTTGTTTTCTCGTTTTCTTTTGTGTGTTCTTGCTCAAAATAATAAATTTGAGATTCTGAGGTTCCCCCTAACCAATTCTTAATTTTAGATATATCTAAAAACGAAAAAAAAAATGTTTTGTCTATTCGATCCAAAAAAAGTGGAGAATGCACATTTGCTTGAAACATTTCCCAGATAATTGTTTTACGTCTTTGAGCACGCATAGATCCTTTGATTATACCACGGCGAAAATAAGATTGTTTTGAGTAACGTATCAAAGCCATCTCGTCTCCTTCATCACTAGTATTACTAGTAGTATTATTAGTAGTACTCGAATTAGTACTCTGATCGTTATCAATATAAATTACCACGCGTTTCCCTTTTCTTGACCGAATTTCGGGATCCTCCAGCGATTCTTCTTCATCTTCTTCGCAATCATCTATTAATTTGTATGACCATCTAGAAACCTTTATTTCTTTCATTTCAATAGAATTTTTTAAAATTTTTATTAGATCATTTGAATCGGTTGTAATTACATCGAATAAAAATTTTAAAGATTTTGCTTGACTTTCTGAATCTATTCTGTAAAATTTATCAATTGAGGTTAAGGAATTCTCAATAGGATTCGATAAAAATGCCTCATCAGAATAAAACCTATTCTTTTTATGTTCAAATGCTTGAGAATTCTTATGAAATAGACCATGAATTTTATTTATCCACAATATTTCTATGGAATCCGCTCTTGAAGTTATGAAATCCGTCATGATTTCATGTGAATCTAAATTTTTTATTGTTCCACGATAAGGCCCATTCAAAAAGGGATCATACATTTTGGGCAAATATTCTTGTTCATGCTCATCATCACACAATCTGCTTCTTTTTTCTAGTATATTAAAAGTAAAAGATCCTTTATCTTTTTCTAGAATTTTTATTCTACTTATAAATTCGTTCTTTAAGTTGTATTTTTTTTTTTCATTGTTATAAACCCAATAATTATATAGGTCTTCGTGGGATAGTTTTTCTGTCGTGTACAAAGAAATTTTTTGCTCTATCATTTCTGAAAAAGTCGATAAACTAGGCGGATATGTAAAAGAGATTATTTGTTTTCCTTTATTTGGGCATATATAAAAAAAATATTGTGCCATTTCATTTCGTATAGCATTTTCAAACCTATCATTTTTTAAATATCTCAATGGGCGGTTCCAGCGTTTATAATCGAAAAGAAAAGTTACAATAGGTTTTTCAAACCAAAAATAAGTTTTATCTTCTTTAAGTTTTCCCAATTCCCAATTATCTTGATGGATATCAAGATAAGAATCTTCGTAAACCGGGCTATCTTTGTCTTCTTTAGTGGATCCCTCTTGTTCCTGTTTCGTCTTCTTCGTTTCGTAAGTTGTTTCTACATCGCTTTCTTCCGTTTCTGAGGTTTCTTTCAGTTTCCTAGTACCAATAGGCGATGGCATTCTGCCTAAATAGTAGACACAGGTGATAAATAAGAGAATACTAAAGATTCTAGCCATAGAATTTCTCAATTCTGACACAAGGTACTTATTAGATCGAATCGAATGATTTTGCAGTATCCAGAATAATACCAATCCAACCCATTTCATGAATAAAATGTGACCAATTAACCAACCAACAAAACTACTTGTTACAAATAACATCTTGTTGTTGCATCGAAACATATAAATGTTGACTAATCTGGCTAACGTTGAACTTGGTAAAATGAAATGGTTGAATAATTGCAAAATGAGATTATTCAGGAATACACATTGAATGCTGAGATTACGCATGGAATTTCTGGTAGTAGATCCATAATCAAAAAAGTTTTTGTGATTGTTCCAGAAGAAATGAAACAAAAGATACGGTAGAACTAGGACAGTTATTGTATGAGGTCTACCCAATGCTAGATGCAGAGGCGCATAATAGATCGATATGAACATCATGAGCTGCCCCGTAATAAAACCCGTTGTTGCTGATATCTCCTTCTCGGTTCCTTCTTCCATAACCCGAGCTCGGAGAAGGAAGAGATAAGAGGGCCCTATGGAAAATGTGGTCAGAAATCCATAATAGAGTCCGACCACAACGACCGAATTTATTATCTTCATGCATAAGGATAATAGATTACCTAGTAGAAAAGATTTTAAAATCATCACAAACCTCCCTTTTTTCTTTTCTATTTCAATTTCTCGATTATTATA